CTCAGCCAAGAGAGAAAGACTCCCCCCCCCCCGAGAACGCTTCATTTATGAAGCAGTTTGAGGGAGGAGTTTTTCTCGGAGGCTAAACTAAAGTTTAATATATAGTTCTATTCAAATAGTACACAAAACCTATCTAATGAAAAACTAAACTTTATGTCAGCTATCGTGAAAACTGCGGTACCTATCAAGATCAATTTACCAGTCATTTCAAGTGGACTTATCGGCACAGGGGGGGGTTGAAATCTTCATTTTAGAAGTTTTTGGGAGCTAAAACTGGGGTGAGCCGAATTTGGATTTCTCACACTTTAAGGGAGTATGTTGAACAGGGTCATTTTTCGGAATAAACTCAACAGACCCCTCATTAATGTTGAAAAAGTGACATACAAAATTCCCTAAACGTAATGTTTAAGCTGATTTTTAGTGATTTTAAGGGTTTTTGGACCCAAAATTTTAAACTAATTTACGTATATAGAACGTCATTTAAATCATATTAAATAATAAAAATAATTTAATAGAATATGTTTATAGGAACATATATAAACATACTACTAGTATGTTTATCCTAACACGCAGTGTTAGGATAAACATACTAGTAGTATGTTTACAACTATATTAAATTTTAAACCCTCTTAGGAGGGTTTTATTAAATGAGATAATGATTTTATTTACCCAGGAACAACAAATCTTCCAGGGTAAATAAAATCAATATCTCTGTGTCGTTAAAGAAACCCTCCTAAGAGGGTTTAAATAAAATTTAATATATATATAAATGATATTAATAATTTACATTCACCACTCTTTTATTATTCTAATAAAAGAGTGGTGAATGCAATATACAGGACGGTATATATTATAATATCAATATATGTATGCAGGCTTAACTCCATAGTAAGACCCCTCTCAGACATGTGGGACTCCACCCACATGTCTGAGAGAGGGGGGGGATCTTACTACGGAGTAAGCCTGTATACGTGTATGTACATACAAATTTCACTACGACAGAGCTCGATTCTACCTTAATGTTATTTTGGTTCACATAAGATTAAATGTAGTTTAATTAGTTCATCTTTCATCAAGATTTAAGGTTCATAGGGGTGGGTTAGTTCCCTATTTTCCTTTAAGTTTTGTTTTTCCTGGTCATATAGATATATATATATCAAATTCAGTATTCAATTAAATTTTTGCAAATCATCTATCACCTATTCTGTTTAGATTATTTAACCTAGTCTAATAAGATTCTGGTTGTCATTCCTATTTAGTAATCATTCCCGGGTATTAGTTGATATTTACCTCAATCTCATATTAATTAAGTATTCAAAATTAATATAATGAACTTCACTTCACATCAAGGTTCATATTGAGTCAGGTTCATTTATTCAACGTTCCCTGGAATTTGGGGTCTATTTTTCCTATTAAACTATTATTTTGTGGTGGGTCCACTTAATAAGGCGGCTAGAGAATGGGTTTCGGCCGCTTGCGGGCCTTACTGCTTTTGTATTTCTTCGTATCCTACTTGTGCCATCGGTTCTACATATTCAACCTTACTACTTCATTAACAAGTAGTCAACACAAGGCACAATTATCCTTTTTTTCTGATCGCTCTAGTACTCCCCTTTATATTTGTATTCGGGCCTCTCACTCTCCTACTTTGTGGGTCTGAGTGAAAGTTTGATTCTAGCTGGGCTGTTTACTCTTTCTTCGAGTCATATGCAGGATATCTATTCAAATTAGTGGTGCAGTGATTGATATTATTATCTATTTCTTAGGGGTAGCGATTGATAAGATAGGGGGATCATTCTGTGCCAGCATCCGCGGTCATACAGTTTCCTAAAGTAAACGTTTTAGGGTAATAGGGGAACTTTGAAACAAGAGTGTCTTACTTCAACAGGGGTGAAATCTGGATATACCATGAATTTTTTGATTAAAGTACCTTTTAGGTGGTCAAATGACTAGGATTAGATACCCTATTAGTCCACTCTTAATTAACCTGGGTAGTAGTATCGAAACCTAAAGAATTTGGCGGTTTCTAAACCTACTAGAGGAACCTGCCCCATAAACGACAATCCACGAAAAAATTCACCCGGGCTAGTTATGCAGCTTATATACCGTCGTTTAGAGGACTAAATAAATAGATCCTCTTAAAAGCTTAGGCTAATAAATCAGATCAAGGTGTAGCTTATGCCCGGGAGAGGGTGGGTTACAATGAAAATTCATACGGAGTTTCTATTTTATGATAGAAAAGAAGGTGGATTTAGAAGTAAGACCTAATATACTGAAAAAGGCTCTCAGAAATGTACACATCGCCCGTCGCTCTCTTGTCCGAAGAGATAAGTCGTAACAAAGTAGGTGGACCGGAAGGTCTATCTCGAAAGAGGGGAGGGAGTTTGAATAAACATCTTATTTACATTAAGAAGATACTTAGAGTACTCCTTAAATTTTGGTTTATATCATTATTTAAAATAATATTATATAAGTAAAAGAATTGAACTTTATCCACAAAAAAGTACTGAGAAGGAAAGTCTTGTCAATTTTAAAGAATTTATTTATTATACCTTTTGTATCAGGGTTTATTCAATTTTGACCACTATTGTCAAGTCCCGAAATAAGGTGATTTATGCTAATTAAAGATGATTGTTTCATAACTCTCTTTAAGATTAACATCGGTGTAAAAAATATTTCGTACCTATATATCTGGTTGGCAGAAAACTCCTTTAGGGTACTCCGGAAGGAAGATTTTCTAGGGGATGAGCTCTAGAAAAAATTATATCAAATTACTACCAGCGATATGAATAGGCTTAAAAGTTGCCAGGGTGTAATAACCAGGGTCGTTTAAATAATAATTTAAAGTTGATTAATTGAATCTAGCCGATGCTTATTATTAACATTGAGCAGTCATAATGATAAAATTAGTAAATGTATAAAAATGCAATAGAATCTATTCCAAAAATTTTGGAAGGAATTCGGCAAAACTTGCCTCCGCCTGTTTAACAAAAACATCGCCTCCTAACTTTAGGAGGTCGGGCCTGCCCACTGATTAATTAAAGGGCCGTGGTATACTGACCATGCGAAGGTAGCATAATCATTAGCCTTTTGATTTGAGGCTGGAATGAATGGTCTGACGAGAGGCAACCTGTCTCCTTAATTAACTTGAATTTAATCTTTAAGTGAAAAAGCTTAAATAGCCTTGGAGGGCGATAAGACCCTATAGATCTTTACATCCGGCTCTTTCATCTAACGGTGGGTAATCAGGTGGAAGAGGGGGATGTTTGGTTGGGGCGACGTCGAGAGGGGAATAAACACTCGAGAATATACATACATCAATAAATGATTATTGATCCTTAGATGAACATAGAGTAAGTTACCTTAGGGATAACAGCGTAATTCTTTTTGAGAGCTCAAATCGACAAAAGAGTTTGCGACCTCGATGTTGGTTCAGGGACCCTATTTGGTGCAGCAGCTTAATCAGGTAGTCTGTTCGACTATTAAACCCCTACGTGATCTGAGTTCAGACCGGCGTAAGCCAGGTTAGTTTCTACCCCCAAGATAAATCCATCCAGGATAGTACGAAAGGACCTCCTGGGATTTTATATCAACTTGGCAGATAAATGCATTAGATTTAGGATCTATTTATGAGGATACCTTAGTTGATAGCATGGGCATAGATGATTTATTTTATTTTTCTTCAAATAATTATGGTCTTAGTCTCAGTCGCTTTTTTAACACTATTAGAACGAAGGGTATTAGGCTACATCCAACTACGTAAGGGCCCTAACAAGGTGGGATTCGCGGGGCTACTTCAGCCGTTTTCCGATGGAATTAAACTTTTTTGTAGGGAAGTGTCACTTCCACTGGTCTCTAACTTTATACCCTATCTTGTGGCTCCCGTGTTTAGCCTATTTCTCTCTTTTTTCTTATGGACATTAATTCCATTCATATCTTACGGTGCGAAATTTAGTCTATCATTTCTCCTGGTTATCTGTGTTATAAGAGTGGGAGTCTATAGCATTATAGTAGCCGGCTGATCTTCTAATTCTAAATATTCTTTGCTGGGAAGAATTCGGGCAGGAGCTCAAACCATCTCTTATGAAGTGAGCTTAATTATCATTATCCTCTCTCCGCTAATATTATCTAAAACTCTCGATTTAAGAGGATATTTAGTCAAGTCTTCTTATTCGGGGTGACCTCTATATCTGTGCTTTCCTTTAGGGGTCTGTTGATTCATCACAATCCTGGCAGAAACTAACCGGACTCCATTTGATTTAGCCGAAGGAGAGTCTGAGTTGGTGTCAGGTTTCAATACGGAATATATAGGAGTTGGGTTTGCGCTTATTATATTATCTGAATACGCCAGTATTCTCTTCATATCTCTATTGTTCAGTGTGGTTTTTGGGGGGATAAGCTTTTTAATATTTTCTGCTGTTGTATATTTTTATCTTTGAAGACGGGGCTCTTACCCTCGTTACCGATATGATAATTTAATATATCTATGTTGAAAGAGTCTTCTACCGGTATCTTTAATATTTCTTTGTTTATACTGGGGCCTTTGTCAAGGCGGTTAAAATTAAAGATCCCTGGTTGTATGATCAACCCCATTCTGCTTTCAAAACAGATGCTCTAGTGAGCTAAGGGACCATATTAAATGATTTTGTCGTTTACATTAATTATAACAGGAGTAAATAGAAAATAGGAGAAATAGAGGCACGTGAGAATCTGACCTAAAACAATATAAGGTTCTTCTACAGGTCGTGCTCCGATTCAAGTAAGTAGCAAGAAAACTGAAACCCACGATCAAAACAGGGGTTGAGCCATAGAATAAAATTCAAGGCCTCGGAACTTGGGCTTAAATGTAAAGGGTAGGGAAATAAGAATGAGAATAGAAGAAACGAGTGCAATTACTCCGCCTAATTTATTCGGAATGGATCGGAGGATAGCATATGCAAATAGGAAATATCACTCCGGCTGAATATGGGCTGGAGTAACCAGTGGGTTGGCGGGAATAAAATTGTCTGGGTCCCCGAGTAGATAGGGGCTAGTTAGGGAAAGTGCTACTAGAAGAAACACAAGAATCATAAAGCCCACGGTATCCTTAATAGTGAAGTAGGGGTGAAAAGGGAGCTTATCGACATTGGCGTTAATCCCTAGAGGATTATTAGAGCCTCTTTGGTGAAGAAACAAAAGGTGAATTATGGTCAAACCGGCAACTAAAAAGGGAATCAAAAAATGAAAGGTGAAGAAGCGTGTGAGAGTGGGGTTGTCGACGGCAAACCCCCCTCAAAGCCATTGAACCACATCATTCCCGATGTAGGGAACCGCCGATACTAGATTTGTAATTACAGTAGCCCCTCAAAAGGACATCTGCCCCCATGGAAGAACATACCCCAAAAAGGCGGCGGCTATCACTAGGAATAGTAGGGCGATTCCGGTTATTCATGTCTCAAAGTAGTGGAAGGAGCCATAGTATATTCCTCGACCAATATGAAAATAAATGCAGATAAAGAAAAAAGAGGCGCCATTAGCGTGAATGATTCGAAGAAGCCACCCATAATTAACGTCTCGACAAATGTGGGCAACTCTAGAGAATGCTAGGTCAACTCTTGCAGTGTAATGCATAGCTAGAAAAAGTCCAGTGATGATTTGAATGATTAGACAGAGTCCTAATAGGGATCCGAAGTTCCATCAAATAGAAATATTGGCCGGGACAGGCAGATCGACTAGAGCAGAATTAACAATTTTCAGGGTAGGTTGGGTCTTACGTAAAGATAACATTTTAGTAGCCAAGGCCTGATGAGCCTAAATTATGGATCGAAGGGGTTTTTTATTAATATTCAAAAAATCGATAACCAGCAAGAGAGCTAAAAATAAATAAACTACTACGAAGCAATAGGTGAGGAGGGCAATATCTCCGACATTAAAGTTGATAGCCATGTAGTCAGTGGGGCGCTGGTGGCCCAGTGAAGTGCTCGTTAGCATCTCGCTGTTAGTTAGGATTAGTAGAAAAATGACAACTGTGGGTAGCGTTCAGAGAAAAGAGGTCAATCTAATATTAAACTTTTCGTTAGCACTCAGGGAGGAGACATAAATAAACATTACAAGGATTCCTCCTAAGAAAATTAAAAATAGAATTAAGGAAATTCACAGAGAAATATTTTTTAAAGAGATGCAAATTAAGAGAGTTTGGGCAAAGAGGGATATAATAAAGGCGAGCGGGTGATTGAGCAGGAGTATCAGTATAGAAATAACAACAATAAATCTTAGCACATCAAAAGGTAGTTTAATAAAAATATTAACTTTGGAAGTTAAAGATGTTCATTATTCTTTTGAAGACTGAGAGATTCCTCTAAATTTGGTTTACAAGACCAATATTATTTTTTAATTACACAGTCAATTTTAATAATCTATTTATCCCTTCTCTTAGGAATATTAATCTTTTCTTCAAGAAGTAAACACCTCCTAGTGACTCTACTTAGATTAGAGTTCCTAATTCTTTTACTATTCAGACTTCTCGTATACTCAAATTACATAAGAATAATAAATGCATTTATTTTCCTTAGAATCACAGTTTGTGAGGGAGCTTTAGGGTTGTCGGTTTTAGTGTCTTTAGTGCGATCATCTGGTTCAGATCAAGTGCAATTTCTAAATGAATAAGTGATTTTTTACTTCAGGTTTAGTATATTTAACACTCACATATAGATTAATACTCGAATTTCATCTAGGGTGGGGAACCATCCTTCTGATTTTGAGTTCAGGGGTGTTCTTTTTGATAATCATTAGACTCAAGCCTAACTGGCCTCTAACTTATAGAGTTATTTTATTGAGCCTCTTCATTCTTTTGTGGTTGACTTTTACTGCCCAGTCATTTATCGGGTTTTACATTTTTTTTGAATGCTCTCTAATTCCCACAGTTATTTTAATTCTCGGTTGAGGCTATCAACCGGAACGGCTGCCTGCTTCTTATTATTTTCTGTTCTATACACTTCTTTCTTCTCTACCCCTCCTCTTTGTAATTGTCACCCATACAAGTATTTACTCATCATCTATTTTGCAATTTTGGGGTGACTTTAGAGACAGTATAATTTTTTTGTTAGTAATTCTGCCATTCTTGGTCAAGCTTCCCATTTATTTTACTCATATTTGACTCCCCAGGGCCCATGTAGAGGCACCTGTTACTGGGTCTATGGTGCTAGCTGCTATTCTTTTGAAATTAGGTGGCTACGGCCTTTATTTAGTTCAAGGGCTAAACATACACAGTGAAACCACAGTAATAAGAATTTGCATGTTAGGGGGAATTTACAGCTGTTTAATCTGTCTCCGACAATCTGATGTTAAATCTTTAATTGCCTATTCCTCTGTAGCTCATATATCATTTGTTATTTTAGCTACATTAATATCTGGTTATTATCTGAATATTAGATCAATTTTAATGATGGTTTCTCACGGGATTTGTTCTTCTGGGTTATTTTACTTGAGTTATATATTTTATACACGCATTTGAAGTCGGAGCTTCTTGTTGACTCGTAGAACAATTTCACTTTTGCCGTACCTATGTTTTTGATGACTCGGTCTTAGATTTTTCAACATAGGACTCCCCCCGTCGGCTAATTTCTTTTCCGAAATATATTTCTTTATTGGCGTTTTTAGTTTAGATTGGTTGATAGTGGCCCTATCCGGAATTTTATGTTTCTTTTCATCTTGTTATTGCGTTTACCTTTACTCTAGTACCAGCCACGGGGAGAGTCTTTATATCTCTAGCTGGTTAGATTATAGTTTGCGAGAATATTTAATCAGAAGAGCTCATTTTATTCCTTTATTGGGAATCATTTTTCTTTACTGTTATAGTTTAAAAGAATATTAGTTTGTGGAGCTAAAGGGGAGTATTTCTGACAGTATTGTTATACTTTGTATTAGGTTATATGTTATTAAGCATTAGAGCGGTGGCTTTATGTTTCTCATTTGTATTATTTACATTAGATGAGGTTTATTTATTCAAGATATCTCTATTGTATTTAGATTACCAAGTGTGTTCAGACTGATTAGGTATATCATTTATTTTTTTAGTGCTCCTTATCTCTTCTCAAGTATTAATTTACTCTTCCTATTATATGAACGAGGAGGTTTTTACAGGTCGTTTTATATATATATTGTTAGGATTTATTTTATCCATGATTTTGCTAATTGTTTCATCGGACGGACTGAGATTAATATTAGGCTGGGACGGGCTCGGTATTACTTCTTACCTTCTAATCATATTTTACAAAAATTATGCTTCCTCTTCTAGAGGAATAATCACAGTCCTAAGAAACCGGGTAGGAGACGTATTAATTTTATGATCATTGGGGTTAATATTCTATTCAAAAAGTTGGGATTATATATTTTTGAGATACTTTTCTTCATCAATCATAGTTTTCTTTATTGTGTCTTCTTTTACCAAGAGAGCCCAGCTCCCTTTTTCTGCATGACTACCTGCAGCCATGGCAGCCCCCACACCTGTCTCCTCGTTGGTTCATTCCTCTACATTAGTAACCGCTGGGATCTATTTAATAATCCGTCTATCACCTTCGTTCGAGAGAGGGGGGTGTTTCTTGCTTATCCTCGCAGGAGCCGTGACTTCATTTTTTTCGGGACTGGCTGCATTTGGGGAGAATGATTTAAAACGAGTGATCGCATTATCTACGTTAAGTCAATTAGGGGTGATGATATTCTCACTAGGGTTGGGGCTAACATTATTCTGCTATTTCCATTTATTTGCTCACGCACTTTTCAAGGCCCTTCTTTTTATATGTTCAGGGGTAGTAATTCATTCATTGGGTGTACAGGACATACGTCGTATGGGGGGGGTCTCTAAAATACTTCCGTATACAAGTCATATCATTTTGGTATGCTCTTTAAGATTAATAGGATTTCCGTTTTTATCAGGCTTTTTCTCAAAGGACTTAATCATTGAATCTTCAGAAGAATCATTCATAGTTATTCCCAGCACCCTTATACTAATGTCATGTTTCCTGACAAGAGTTTATTCATCTCGAATCGCCCAAATATGTCTTTGTTCATACAATTACAATCTGAGTTGTCAGTATAGGGATGAAGAGGGGGATTACCTAATCCCCCTCTTTATTCTTTATTGGGGGGCCGTTGTAGGGGGCTATTTATTTTACTGGGGGTTTTTAGGATACATAAGACCCATTTTAGGGGGATTTGAAAAAATTATACTCTTATGTTTCGTAGGGGCAGGGGTCACACTACCTTACTTTATTAAACTATATAGTTTTAATTTAAGACATTGTCTAGGGAATATATTCTTTTTGCCATTCATTACAGGATACACTAGTTCAACCCCCTTGCGTGTGGGGGAACTTCTTTTCTATAAGGGGGATCAAGGGTGGGTAGAAGAAATAGGCCCCTCCCTAGTTTACGAGAATAGAATGTGGGGGTCATCTCTATTTTCATTCCTGTCATCCTCTCCATATAGGGTATTAATTTTAGGTTCCCTGCTGTCTGTACTAATTATTTATTTCCATAGCTTACCGAGAGCACAACACTGAAGATGTTGGGGCGGACTATTCCTGGAAATATTTAAAAGACATATGTCTGTCTATACATTGAAAATGTATTGTATTATCTATACTATATAAATAGGCAACGAGTAGAATTTAACTACCCGGTCGGAGAGTTAGCAGCTCCCCTCCTTCTTCCTGCCTCTTAGCAGGGGTCATCCCTCGCTCTTCAGTAACAATGAAGCGCTATTCATTAGCTTCTGCTAAAGAGTGAGGGCCAATAGGCCTAAATTCAGGTCGAAACTGGATTTGATAAATCAATTCTTACTCTGAGAGAAGGAATATCCTCTTTTAGGATGCAAACCCAATGTTCTACCTAAACTATTCTCCTTATAGGGAAATCTTATAGGACCATTACCTACTTAATTCATCTAAGGGCTCCTTCTTTTCATTCATAGAATAGCCCAATAGTAAGGACAAAAGAAAAGAAAATAACTAAATAGGTTCCTATAGTTGAGACATTAAGAAATACTACCGGGAGAAGAAGGGTAATCTCTACATCAAAAATAAGAAAAACTAGGGTAATTACAAAGAATCGAATGGAAAAGGGGGTACGAGAAGAATTTAACGGGTCAAATCCGCATTCAAAGGGAGAGCTCTTTTCGCGATCGAGAGAGGCTTTTTTATTTACCAGGACCCCTAGAACTAATAAGATAAAAACAATAATTAAAATTCTCAATCAAACTAAAACAATTATCTTTCCCTAGCAGGTTCTCTTGATTGGAAGTCAAGTATAATATCTATACTAGAAAGATTTTATTCCCCTCATCAGTAAATAGAGAGATAAAGAAACAATCAAACAACATCTACGAAGTGTCAGTATCAAGCCGCAGCTTCAAACCCGAAGTGATGTTGAGGGGAGAAGTAACACTTAGCGTGACGTATTGCGCAAACGGTAAGAAAAACAGTACCAATAAGTACATGAAGGCCATGAAAGCCTGTCGCTAGAAAAAATGTAGATCCGTAAATTCTATCTGCAATAGTGAAAGAGGCTTCTACATATTCTAACCCTTGCAGTAATGAGAAGTATACTCCTAGAAGAACAGTCAGTAAAAGTCCTTGTAGACACTGATCAAAATTGTTCTCTATAAGTGCATGGTGGGCTCAAGTTACCGTGACTCCTGAAGCTAAAAGAATTCTTGTATTAAGTAAAGGTACTTGAAATGGGTTAAATCTTTCTACTCCAATTGGTGGTCATAGGGCTCCAACTTCAATATTCGGCGACAAACTTCTATGAAAAAACGCTCAGAAGAAGGATACAAAAAAGAAAACCTCAGAAATAATAAAGAGGATTATTCCCCATCGTAGGCCGAAGCCAACCTTACTTGAATGTATTCCTTGGAAAGTAGCCTCTCGTGAGACATCACGTCATCATTGATAGGAGACAATTATAATTGTAATTAACCCTGTGATAAATAATACTCTGTCAAAAGAGTGAAATCATTTGACCAGACCTGAAGTCATTACAAAGGCTCCTATGCCTGTGGCCAAAGGCCATGGTCTAACGTTAACTAAATGATAGGGGTGATTTAATTGATTCATTATTCTCTTGCGTAGAGAGTTATCAAAGTCATAAAGACATAGGACTGGATGACAGCGACAGAGAATTCTAGAATTAAAAGAATAACTTGCGCGAATACCACGACTATAGTGATATAAATATTTTCTATGGTGCCTTGGTCTCCTAGAAGAGTTAGAAGGAGGTGGCCGGCAATTATGTTGGCTGCGAGTCGCACCGAGAGAGTGATAGGCCGAATAAGGTTTCTAATAATTTCAATCAACACCATAAAGGGTATGAGGGGTGCCGGTGTCCCTAGGGGGACGAGGTGGGCCAAAGCACTTAAAGTCTGCTTAGCCCAAGCGTAAATAACAAAAGAGGCCCACAGGGGTACCGCCAATCTTAGGGTAATTGCTAAATGTCTGGTAGCAGTAAAAATATACGGAAACAAACCGACAAAATTATTGAATAGAATAAACAAAAAAAGAGCAATCACTAGAATGTTGGCTCCGATTCTAGCTGTCCCTATAAGCAGGGACATTTCTCGGTTTAATCTGTTTAAGACTCTTCTAGTCAAGAATTGAGCTCGTGAGGGGAGCAATCAAAAAGCCATCACTATAAATAAAAGAGGGGTGAATATTCTCAATCAGTTAGATAAAAAAGAGGAAGTCGGATCAAATACTGAGAATAAATTTGTTATCATTTTCAATTTGGGCAGGCAATTTGATTCAATAGCGTCCTAGTAGGAGATACTGGTTGCGGTTGATAGAGGAAAAAGATTAGAGCCATAAGAATTCATAGGAGGAGCATGGTGGCAAAAAAGATTGTAATTCAAGGAAGCGGTAGTATTTGAGGGATAAGAGATTGCCACTGGCTTCTTAAAGTTGACAACCTTATATTTATTACTAAACTAAATCTCTATTCCCATAGGGGGTAACTACCATAAGAAAGCTTAAGAGGCTACCGCTTAAATTTCAGCCACCCTATGAAATTTGTAACTCAAGTCATTTCAGGAAATCTCTTTCTCTAAGAGCCTCAATTACGATAGGTATAAAACTATGCCCAGAACCACAAATTTCAGAACATTGTCCGTAAAATACCCCGGGTATATTTACTAAGAGTCTGGACTGATTAAGTCGTCCCGGGACTGCATCCATCTTAACACCTAAGGATGGTACGGCCCATGAGTGAAGGACATCATCTGAGGTGATCATCATACGAATAGCTTGATTATACGGAACAGGGAGGCGATTATCAACATCGAGCAGACGGTATATACCAAGAGAGAGCTCATTTGAGGGGATTATGTAAGAGTCAAATTGAACATCATCAAAATCAGAGTATTCATAAGATCAGTATCATTGGTGTCCCGTCACTTTAATCGTTAGGGCGGGGTTATGAATTTCATCAATTAAATAGAGAAGGCGAATAGAGGGGAGGGCAATAGCTACCAGAATGACAGCAGGGATAATAGTTCAGACCGTTTCGATTGCTTGTCCATCAAGGAGATAACGATGAAGAAACTTATTGGAAAATAGCGCGGCTAGGAAAAATCCAACAAGTGAAGTGATAAGAATTACTACCAAGAGGGCGTGATCATGAAAAAAAATAAGTTGTTCTATGAGAGGTGAATTTCCATTTTGCAGACCCAGTTGGAACCATTGAGACATTTTTAAAGGGGTGTCCCCATCTTTGGAGCTTAAATCCAATGCATACTCGTTTCTGCCACTTTAAAATGTAGAAATTATAGTAATCTCTTCGTAAGAGTGGTCAGCAGGTGGGTGGGGGTGATTTCACTCTACACTCGATCTTAAGTTTAGTGAAAAAAGATTAATTCGTTTGGTAATCATAGCTTCCCAGACGCAAAAAATAAATATAAGTGTGGCAACTATAGATATAACTCTTCCTAATGAAGAAACTACATTTCATGAGGCATATGTGTCCGGGTAGTCTGCATAGCGGCGCGGTATGCCTGCAAGACCTAAAAAATGTTGTGGGAAAAAGGTTAAGTTTACCCCTAAAAATATAATAAAAAAGTGCACCTTAAGAAGGAACTGATTCATTCTTAGCCCGGTTATAAGGGGGAATCAATGTACGAATCCTCCTATAATAGCAAATACAGCTCCCATTGACAAGACGTAGTGGAAGTGAGCAACAACATAGTAAGTATCGTGGAGTACGATATCAATTCTAGAATTCGAAAGGACAACTCCAGTAAGACCACCTACAGTAAATAAGAAGACAAACCCCAGGGCTCACAATATAGATGGGGTTATAGTAAGTCGTGTCCCGTGAAGAGTTCCGATCCATCTAAAAATCTTAATTCCAGTGGGGATCGCAATAATTATAGTCGCAGCAGTGAAATAGGCTCGAGTATCCACGTCTATACCTACAGTAAATATATGGTGGGCTCAGACAACAAAACCAAGAATCCCAATAGCAAGTATGGCGTAAATTATACCTAATGTACCAAATGCTTCCTTTTTCCCTCTCTCTTGACTAATAATATGAGAAACCATACCAAATCCGGGTAAGATTAGAATATACACTTCAGGGTGACCAAAGAACCAAAATAGATGTTGATAAAGAATAGGATCTCCACCACCTGCGGGATCAAAGAAAGAAGTATTTAAATTACGATCAGTCAACAACATAGTAATAGCCCCTGCCAATACAGGTAGAGACAAGAGTAAGAGGACGGCTGTGATCCCTACGGCCCATACCAAGAGTGGTATACGGTCAATAGATATCGACTGAGGTCGTATATTGATAATAGTGGTGATGAAGTTTACGGCCCCTAAAATTGAGGAGGCCCCAGCTAAGTGTAGGGAGAAGATAGCTAAATCTACTGAAGGTCCGGCATGGGCAATGGCGGAGGATAAGGGAGGGTAGACCGTTCATCCGGTTCCTGCCCCTCTTTCAACCATAGATCTAGCTAAAAGGAGAGTTAGGGAAGGTGGGAGTATTCAAAATCTCAAGTTGTTTAGACGGGGGAAAGCTATATCAGGGGCCCCTAGTATAATAGGTACTAGTCAGTTACCAAATCCCCCAATCAGAATAGGTATAACTATGAAAAAGATTATGATAAATGCATGGGCTGTTACAATGACATTGTACACCTGTTCATCTCCAATTAGGGAGCCAGGTTGACCTAATTCTGCCCGAATAAGTATGCTTAAAGAAGTTCCCACTATTCCTGCTCAAGCTCCGAAAATAAAGTATAAGGTTCCAATATCTTTGTGATTTGTAGAATAAAATCAACGTTGCATAAGTAAAGTGGCCGATAATAGGTGCTAAATTGTAAATTTAGTTAAGGAAATTTCCCTTTACTAGAATTACTTTCAGGCTTAGTAGTTTAAAAAATGTAAGATTGCAAATCTTAAGATGGTCAATCCTTAGGCTTAATAGTTCTGATTTTTTTTTCAATTTCTATCAAACAGTAAGACACAAATATATAATATATATAGGTGTTTTGTGCACGTAGGATTTTGATTCCTAAGGAGGAATTTACATTTCATATATAATATATAGGGACGAGGTGCCTGATAAAAAGGATTACGTTGATACTGTAATTATGTAGATAATACCCTCGTCTGGATAAGGCGTAAGAGAACTAAAGCTTAAGAATTTCTTATTTCCGGCTTTGAAGGCTGGTAGTTTAGTTAACTTAAAGCTTTACAAAAATAGCAGGGGGAGTAAAACGTTAAATCTTATCGATAAGACCGCTAGAATTTCTATGTTTTTAGATTTCACTTCTGAGGGGAACAAAAGGGAGCTTATAGTAATTTTAAAATAAAAATAGACTGAGAGACATGAAGATGAAACGAGAGCCAAGATGATGAAGGGGGGTAAAGTATTTATTTCTAGAGATATTCATTTGATGAAAAACCCGAGGAAGGGGGGGAGCCCGGCTAAAGAGAGGAGGCTGAATGAAATTGAAATCTTATAGATTAGTCCGGTGGTATCACTTATTTGAGTTAGGGAAAACAACCCCCTCTGTTGTAATAGGGCTACTACAAGATAAAGGATAATTAAGTAAGTGACATAATAAGTTGATACTAAAAAAAATCTGGTTATGTTAATCATAAGCCAAGATAAATGTCCAATAGAAGAAAAAGCTATAATTAGGCGGAGATTGGATTGGCTGACCCCCCCTAGCCCTCCAATAACTGCTCTGACAAGGATAAAAAAGGAGTTCGTAAATTGGGTTATAATTAGCCCTAGAAGAGGTCCAATTTTTTGAAAAGTTATTAAAAGGGCTAAGATTTTCCATGATATAGACTTAGAGATACTCACCAATCATATATGAAACGGGGCTGCTCCAATTTTAATTAATAGGGCAAGAGGGATCAAAAACGAAAATGACTGATTTAATGTACTCGCTAAAAAGATCACTGAGGCTACCGATTGAATTAAGAAATATTTCAGTCTATTTTCCCTTCTTTCTTCAATTATAATAGGGATGAATCTTAAAGAATTTATTTCTATTCTAATCCACAAACCCAACCAGGAGTGGGCAGATATTATAAGGATATAGGAAAAAAATAAGCATAATCATTTAATCATTTAAAGAGAGATTCCTCTATCATTGGGGTATGAGCCCAGTAGCTTAACTTAGCTTACCCTTTAA